TCGCATTACTTACTTTCTTTCTTTGTAATTTGTAAAGTAAATATATAAATAGATAAATAATAAGAAATTAACGCTTGAGAGTGATATATGTTATAGTTGTATATGTAAATCCTAGATGTGAAAATAGAATAGTAAATAGAATAGTAATATGAATATGCGGAATTTATCAATCAACAAAAAGGTATAAATATAAATAATTTGATTTCTTTTTTTATTCAAAGAATAAATAAGTGTAAATAGAAATGATGAAATAAGAAACAACGGCCAATGTCATAAAAATGATGAATCATAAATAGAGTTTAGGTTCGAATTCCATAGATAATATGAATGGGATTGTCTATAATGATAGAGAAATACAACATCTCCGCATATATAATTCTGAATTCTTATTCATCTACTTTGATATATATTATATTAATAATATATTTATATTTCTTTTTTAAAATGGGTTGGTTAAGTTTGAAAATGCACTCATTGAATGAGTAAACAATTGAATTGGATTCGGTTGGATAGTACCAACGAAATCGAGTACTAATTCCCATTTCTTATTGAATTAACCGATCTACTTGCTATCGGACATTTTTTTATTTTTGTTTGCAAAAAAAATTTCGACATATAATACTTTATTATTATGAGAATCAATCCTACTACTTCTACTTCGGGTCCTGGGGTTTCCGCTCTTGAAGAAAAAAACCTGGGGCGTATTGCTCAAATCATTGGTCCGGTACTGGATGTATCCTTTCCACCGGGCAAGATGCCTAATATTTACAACGCTTTGGTAGTTAAAGGTCAAGATACGGTTGGCCAGCAAATTAATGTAACTTGCGAGGTACAGCAATTATTAGGAAATAATCGAGTTAGAGCTGTAGCTATGAGTGCTACAGATGGTCTGATGAGAGGAATGGAAGTGATTGATACAGGAGCTCCTCTAAGTGTTCCAGTTGGTGGGGCGACTCTCGGACGAATTTTCAACGTTCTTGGAGAGCCTGTTGATAATTTGGGTCCTGTAGATACTCGCACAACATCTCCTATTCATAGATCTGCGCCTGCCTTTATACAGTTAGATACAAAATTATCTATTTTTGAAACGGGGATAAAAGTAGTGGATCTTTTAGCTCCTTATCGTCGTGGAGGAAAAATCGGGCTATTCGGGGGGGCCGGAGTGGGTAAAACCGTACTCATCATGGAATTGATCAACAACATTGCAAAAGCTCATGGAGGTGTATCCGTATTTGGCGGAGTGGGCGAACGCACTCGTGAAGGAAATGATCTTTACATGGAAATGAAAGAATCTGGGGTGATTAATGAACAAAATATTGCGGAATCAAAAGTCGCTCTAGTCTATGGTCAGATGAATGAACCGCCGGGAGCTCGTATGAGAGTTGGCTTGACTGCCCTAACCATGGCGGAATATTTCCGGGATGTTAATGAACAGGACGTACTTCTATTTATCGACAATATTTTTCGTTTCGTCCAAGCAGGATCCGAAGTATCCGCTTTATTAGGAAGAATGCCTTCCGCTGTAGGTTATCAACCCACTCTTAGTACAGAAATGGGTTCTTTGCAAGAAAGAATTACTTCTACCAAAGAGGGATCCATAACTTCTATTCAAGCCGTTTATGTACCTGCGGACGATTTGACGGACCCCGCTCCTGCCACAACATTTGCGCATTTAGATGCTACTACCGTACTATCAAGAGGACTCGCTGCAAAAGGTATCTATCCAGCAGTAGATCCTTTAGATTCAACATCAACTATGCTCCAACCTAGAATTGTTGGTGAGGAACATTATGAAACTGCGCAAAAAGTTAAGCAAACTTCACAACGTTACAAAGAACTTCAGGACATTATAGCTATCCTTGGGTTGGACGAATTGTCCGAAGAGGATCGTTTAACCGTAGCAAGAGCACGAAAAATTGAGCGTTTCTTATCACAACCCTTCTTCGTAGCAGAAGTTTTTACCGGTTCTCCAGGAAAATATGTTGGTCTAACAGAAACAATTAGGGGTTTTCAACTGATCCTTTCCGGGGAATTAGATGGTCTTCCGGAACAGGCCTTTTATTTGGTAGGTAATATCGATGAAGCTACCGCGAAGGCTATGAACTTAGATGTGGAGAGCAAATTGAAGAAATGACCTTAAATCTATGTGTACTGACCCCTAATCGAATTGTTTGGGATTCGGAAGTGCAAGAAATCATTTTATCGACTAATAGCGGCCAAATTGGTGTATTACCAAATCACGCACCTATTGCCACGGCTGTAGATATAGGAATTTTGAGAATACGTCTTAACGACCAATGGTTAACAATAGCTCTGATGGGCGGTTTCGCTAGAATAGGCAATAATGAAATAACCATTTTAGTAAATGATGCAGAGAGGGGCAGTGACATTGATCCGCAAGAAGCTCAACAAACTCTTGAAATAGCTGAAGCTAATTTAAGTAGCGCTGAAGGCAAGAGACAAACAATTGAGGCAAATTTAGCTCTCCGACGAGCTAGGACGCGAGTCGAGGCTATCAATACAATTTTATAACTAGTTGTTGGTGCGTCCGAATAGAATATAGAAGAATAAAGAAAAAGAAATTTGGATTATACACCATATTCTATTTGGATTCTACCGATTGAATCCAATCAAGTGTAATCAGATTTTGGTGCAACAAGAAACAACTCAAAAAATCGAAAAAATAAGAAGTAGCAGGGTATGGAAAAGATACAAAAAAAATAAAAAAAAGAAGGTGGGTAGAAATACTTATTAGATACCATTGGCTGTGCGGTATCTAATAAGTTCTACCTACTATTGGATTTGAACCAATGACTCCTGCCGTATGAAAGCAATACTCTAACCGCTGGGTTAAGTAGGTCATTTATTATCATAAAGAAAAAAAAAAGGAACCCGTCACATTGATAGATTATAGATGGAATCTTATTTCTAAGCAATACCCTTGACAGGAAACAGATCAGAGAGCTATCATGTCAGATTATGCAATACTCACCTTGACAAGAATTTATATAATGATAAAATATTTATCACAAACACAAGGGCCATAGCTCAGTTGGTAGAGCACCTCGTTTACACGCGCGCCAATGTTTTTTCAGAGGAGTCCATCATGTAATCAACAGAATTTATCTTAGTAAAAAGTCGACGTCTTACTCCATGGATTCGAAGGAACAAGAGAACAATAGCCTGACAAATGGTTGGTTGGTCCAATTGAGGTCCCAATTTAGGCGCCAAGAAATAGAACCCATCATTGATTTGATAATTGATAAGGTGAATATTCAGTCCATTCAATGCTAGGCATAATGAGTATAAGTACCTCAAAAAAATCTCTTTTTGTCCTATGAACTTGAAGGTGTATGAAGTTTCATATTTGATGCTTTGGGCAGAGCGATAGAGACTCCATTTAACTTAGGTTGATATAGGCCGAAGGCAGACCTACGTCAAGATAACTCTTTTTTGAAACACTTTGGTATTGCTACTGAATAAAAATAAAGAGTCAGAGCACGCGGAGCCATCTCGTTATCTTTCTGTTAAGAAAAAGGATGGCGGACTCGCTGATATTTATATCAGTTGATGAAAGAGCCCAATGCAAAAAAAATGCACGTTGGGTCTTTGAAACAGTTCGAATCATTTTGATAATAATAAGTTTGATCTGTTTTACCGAGAAGGTCTACGGTTCGAGTCCGTATAGCCCTAATTTTTCATTAATGTAAATTTCCAATTCAAAAATCGTAATTCGATATATCATATATATCATAAAGTAATAAATAGAATCGAGTAATCGAAAAATACAAATTTTAGGAGGTTTCAATGAAGTATCCTCCTAAATTTACTAGACGATTTCGTATCGTTATAGTAATGAATGTCATTTTTCTTAAATTGAAAAAAAGAAATCTATTAGAAAAATTGATTTTTATTTATTTTGGTTATATCAGCTTAGTGTTTGGATTCTCACCGAAGGTTTTGGCCGCGGGGAGCCACAATCCAGGACTAAGCCTTGGTTCCCCCTAGCCCGGATCGAACCCCTTGAAGATCGGCTCGCTCAAAAGAGCATCCGAGAAGAACGAGAGGAATTGTCAAAAGACATGAAACGGATGGCGATGAGGGTCCAACACAGCAGGATACAGATGGTGCGTGTATGCGCGAATAGGAGAATAAACTATCTCCCATTCCATTCATTCGTCAAATTAGAACCGAATTTCTCATTTTGGTTTAGATTCTATGTAGATCAAGAACTACATGAGTTGCTTAACTTACTACGTGAGTTTGATTATAATTGTCAGTCATGGATAGATTCTCTATTTTATAGAGACATAGAATTTCCTCAGCTCTACGAGGTGGAGAGTGCCGTCGCCAAGATGCCCGGAAATCAAGCCCAAACGATTTTTGGAGAGCCCATTGAAACGCTTACTTCTTTATCAACCCAGCAATGAGCAAACTTAGCCAAAAAAGCAGGTTATTCAATAATTAATTCAATTATAAATTAAATATTTGATCATCGAAAAACTGAAAGGCATTTACCCAACCGACGGTTGGGTAAATGAACGAGGAGTCCGCGAAAAAGCCTTTTCAAAAAATAGAAAAAATTCCATCCATAAAATGGAAGTTCCAACAACAACAACAACAAATCCCCATTCTCTTACCGGGGTCAACCAAGGGAATTTCCCCAGTTTTCCACAATTGGAAAATAGAGCAAATTCGAATCTTTCAAATTCGATCCAAAAAGGTAAGTGACCGGTAATTGTTCTTATTTTATTTGATACATTTCGGTGAGTAATGTTCGTGAATTAGGTGAAGGAAGGTACGGAAAGAGAGGGATTCGAACCCTCGGTAAACAAAAGCCTACATAGCAGTTCCAATGCTACGCCTTGAACCACTCGGCCATCTCTCCTAAAGAATCTTATGATTATGACCTAGAAAACGAGTAAATAGCGAGTCATTCATAGTATTGCAGTCTTCATCTTATTGCAGTATAGGTATGCCTGATCAATTAGAAAAACAAT